TAATAAGCTTTTGATATTCAGCAATTCCTGTTAAAAAATAATCGCAAAAATCCAAACATTTTTCTATCCAGCCATGGGGTAAATCAGCAGCGACTCCACCAATACGAAAATAATTGTGCATCATTCGCATACCGGTGGCAGCTTCGAATAGGTCATAAATCAATTCTCGTTCTCGAAAAATATAGAAGAAAGGGGTCTGTGCCCCAATATCTGCCATAAAAGGGCCAAGCCATAACAAATGCGAAGCTATACGACTTAACTCCAACATAATGACTCTGATATAACTAGCCCTTTTAGGGACTTGAATATTGCCCAATTGCTCTGGCGCATTTACAGTTATTGCTTCTGTGAACATAGTAGCTAAATAATCCCAACGTGTTACATAAGGCAAATATTGTATAATTGTTCGATTTTCTGCAATTTTTTCCATACCTCTGTGTAAATAACCCAATATGGGTTCACAGTCAATAACATCTTCACCATCTAGAGTAACAATAAGTCGAAGAACACCATGCATTGATGGGTGGTGAGGTCCCATATTGACTATCATGAGGTCTTTTCTTGTAGCTGGTACAGTCATAGGTTTTTCCTGATTCATTCTTCCATGAATTGCTGAAAGCGAAAAGAAGTTCATCAAACTTTTAATCAAACTAACTCTTCAAATTAACGAGTTTTTCTCTCTCGAATATTCAACTGCCCTATTAATTCTTTATAACGTGCTCCATTTTTTTTTGACAAATAAGCCAGTAGCCGTTGACGTTTTCCCAGAATTTTCCGCAGACCTCTCTGAGATAAATAATCTTTTTTGTGCAATTCCAAATGTGAAGTAAGTCTTCGTATCTTGTTGGTGAAACTTACTACTTGAAATTCAACAGATCCACTGTTTTCTTTGTTTTCTTCTTGTTCTTGCAAAATAATTGAAATAAATGAATTTTTTACCATAAAAGAATTTCACACTCCCCTTTTTACAGATATTTATTTTATTGATCAGTAATAATAATGTCAGAAATTTTAATGTAGTATACACAATAATCATAATTTATTTATTATAGATTCCTGTTTTTATCAATTAACATTACTAAATCCGATTTTGGAGTTCATTTGGATAGTGATACAAAAAGACGATATCAAATAGTTTAGTACAAAGATTAATTTATAGCTTTAATTGATTGATACGCCATTTCCTTATTATTCTTATTATTGGAGTATCCTAGACTGGGATGTAAGACAGCGAATATATATATCGGGTTGCTTGCATATAACATGGATATTTACAGATCATCGACAGAAGAAAAAAGAAAAAGATGATTGATAGAATAGAACACCAGAATATATAGGAATAGGAAACTCAAAATTTAAATCAGGGATACATAGATATCCTTAACATACTCAAACGGCTCCCATTATTGGTATCAAACCAATAGCGATTCATACAAGCTAAATCTTCTAATCGATAATTAGGCCAAAAAAAGAACTTTAATTTAATTAATTCATTTTTTTTTCTGTCAATATTTTTACTTTCATCCAAAAATTGACTCCAGTTTTTTAGCCTGTTCTCCTTGCAAAATAATTTATTTTTATGCACACCATTCTGATTCTTTAAATTCAAATTGAAAGAAATTAGAATTCTCAATTCTCTACGACGTCTAGACGATAAAATCTTTTCAGGAACAAGCAAATCAGAAGTCTTTTTGTCTCTATTTAGAGTTTTTATTTTATGTCTTGGAATGGATTCATCAAAATTTTTCTTAGCAACATTTTTGGGGTTTCGGTTACTTTGGTGCTTACTTTTATGAACCAATGAAATACCTATTATTTGATACATAAAAAACTGTCCGTCATTTTTTACAGATAGACGGGCAGGTTCCATAATTAATATTCCCTTTTTCGTTAATTGTGTAAGATTTAAACGCCTCCTCATTATATCCAGATTAATTTCTTTTCTTTGAATATAGGATATAGTAATTTTTCTTACATTTATGAGGCTAACCAGGAGACCATATATCTGGATATTATTCAGCATTTTTTGATTCAATTGATTCAAACGTCCAGTCCATCTTAACTGCAAAGGAAAATCTCCTTTAAAGAATATTTTTAGTTTTTCAATCAATTCTAAAAAATATTCTTCAATATTGTTTTGCTTCTTTAATTCAAAATATTGTTTTGAATTTGCTGGGCTAAAATTTAAAAAATTATCATCCTGCTCTTGCTTTGCCTTGCTATTTTGATTTTCACTAAAATTTGGTTTTATATTCAAATTAAAAAAAAGTAAGTTGCTTGGAATAAACCAAGGTTTCTCTTTATATTTATGATATAGTATCACAAACTCTGGAAAGAAAAAAACTTTCGGATTTGAGATGAGGTGATTTAAAATTAAGAATTTTTCATTCATTCCCATCCAATCAAAAGATATTTCTATCCAATCAAAAAAGACCCTTTTGTAATTGATTTCGCAATTTGAATCAATTGGAAGATAAAAAATATGAAATTGATCCTTTATTTGGTCCTTATTAGGTTCAACCTGAATTTTTGTATTCAATTTCCACCCCAAATATTTTCTATCCGTATTTTTTTCCATATATATAATATCACTTTTTCCTAGATAATTCTTCATAGGAATATTCTTGAGTATGTTAAAAAAGTTTTCTTTATTTCTGGTGGAATTTTCCTGCTTCTTATTTCTTTCTAATGATGTTCTATAAATACAGGATTTCTTCTTAGTTTCAGAATGAATATATTTATATGATAAAAGATCATATCTATAGTTTTTTTCAAAATTATCCTCTTTATTTGATAATAAATAGACTTTCAAATTTTGTTTTTTTTTGTAATAAAAAAAAGGGTCTTTTTCATGGGAATACCATTTCTTTAAATCATTATTTTGAGAGGTATTTATCCCATTTCGCCATTTTTGGGGGACTAATCTAGACCATGTAATCTGAGATAAATCGTATTGATAATGACCTCTTAACCAGTTTTTCCATGGATTCATTCCATAATTTGGAAGTTTCTTATGTCTTATTTCGGAATCAAATATTCCTTGTCTTCCAAAAAAATCCTTTATTTCATTCTTAATAAAAAAAGATGGTCCATTATATTGAAGAATAGATCTTACCTTATTGAAGTTAATTGCTTGGGTTTGTGATAATTTTAAAAATACATATTTTTGTGACAAGTAAGATAAATCAAAAAAAATATGTGACTTTCGCTTACTATTTCTAAGATTATCAAATATCTTTTTTATAGTCATAGGCGAAATAAAGTCAATTTTATTTTGTTTTGTTTTATTAATCCTTTCTTGATCTTGATTTCTTTTATTATTGTCAATGTATTTCTCAACAATTTTTTTTGTTGATTCCATAAAAAGGTATAGAGTGATTCTGCGCATATTAATGATACATAGAAAGATATCAATGTATATTTTTTCAATGCAAAATTGAATTAATAATTCAATATTTTTTCTTTTTAATAGTTTCCAAATTTTTGGGGGTGATTCTCCATTATTCTTTTTTTTTTTTTTCATTATTTCTATTTGATTTCTGATTGTGTTTCTTCTATCAATTCTATGTTTCATTTCTTCTTTTGCCTGTAAATAATTTGTCCAACCTGTAGCTCGATTTTGACTAAGTGATTCATGAATTATCTTATTACTGATTATAGAATCATTTTCTGTTTGAATTTGACTTGATTCATATATTTCTCTCGGTATAAATAATGGAATTTTTGTTCCTTTTAAAAGTTCTTTTATTATTTGTTTTACAAATAAAACAGCTTTTGTTTGTTTCTTTGTTATTTTTTTTAAAACTCTTCGAACTCTAAAATTGAATTTTCTGATTTCGACTTTATAGTCTATATCTTTAAAAATGGGTTCAAAAAAGGAAGGTGTTTTTCGAGGAGGCCCAAAAGGATATTCTGTTTCCATTCCCAAAACTGTTAAAAAACAAGAATCAAAATCATCCTGTTGCTTTCGATCGCTATCAGAGAGTCGTAGTTTAGATCTGTGCCAAGGTTTCAAATGAAAAGGATATAGGATTTTGATCTGAAAACCTTCTCTTAACCAATTTTTAGGAAATTCCGTTTTGGAGAATTGAAGACCATTATAGCTGCACTTTAGATAAATTTCTCTATTCCAATCTTGGAAATCCTCATACCATTCCGGAGATTGCCGTAATAAAATACGGCCAATATTCTTAACTATTATGAATAAGGGTAATTTAATATATCTTCTAAAAATTGATTGAGCTAGTAACAGAACACTTCTTGTTTTTTGTGCATATGGAATGTTATCCCAGAATTCCATTGCGTCTTCCTGGTTATTTTTTTTTATTTGGAATTGTTGATCTAAAATTTCGAATTCTGACTTTTTACCCAACCAATCTCTAATATTAAAAAAAAGTTTCATTAGGTTGGATATAGGAAAAGGAAAATCCTCCATTTTTTCCAAAAAAAGGGGGGAATGGGGATTTCCTTGAGAGGGTCCCCAAATAACCATTTTACGCCTTTGAACGCGCATAGATCCTTTTATTACGGCTCGACGAAAATCCGGTTCTTCTAAATAACTTATAAAACCCGAATCTCTATTAAATTTTGTATAAAGATTATAATTCTTGAAATGAGACTTCTTAAAACTTCGTCTGGAACGAGTTAAAAAAGCTATACGTTTAAATCTTCTTGTTCGAAGCTGGTGATCCAGCCCTTGCATTACGCCTTGTTCTTTTCGTCGTTTTTTAAAATGTTGTTCCAACTCATTGATTAATTTGTATGACCATCGAGGGGGTTTTTTACCTATTTTGTTTATTCCAATAGATTTTTTTTCACGCTTAGGGTTAGTTAGAATTGCGTTCAATGAAAACTTTAACCTATTATTTGAATCTATTTTTACTTGTTTTTTTTCTGATCTTTCGATTTTCTGTTCATATTCTGGAGAATTAGAATAGGGAAGAAGGATATCATGAATTTGATTTAGTTCAGATGTTTCTGTGCAATTTTCTATCGAAGTT